GAATTATTTGAATTTGGATGTAAAAGATCTATAGACGGAATTAAAAATTTTGATAATATATCCAAATCTAGTCCTTCTTGGTTGAAAGAAATTCCTATGACCCCGATGAACAAAGTAAATATTATTAATACAAGCATAGAAAATAACATAGTATTTTCCGATTCATAAGGATAGGAAAAAGTAGTGTTGTTAGTTTCAAAATAAGTAATATCAATAAAAGGACATGTTATGTTTTTTAGATTTCTATCAATTCGATGTGAATCAGTCTTCTTCCGAAAAAAGGAAGTCCTTCCATTATTATTGATTGTTAATAAAGATAATAAATGCATTTTTTTTTTCGCTTCTTTTTCTTTACCCCATAAAGATATTGAATGGAATGAGCTATTTTTTTTTCCATTGAAATTTTTACAATTAACGTTTAAATATCCTTCAAAAACAAGTAAATAGATCCGAAACATATAAAATGCAGTTAATCCTGCTGTGGAACAAGCTATTATTGCAAAAATTGGTGAATACAACCAACTATCATTAAGAATTTCATCTTTGGACCAAAAACAAGCAAAGGGTGGAATACCACAAAGAGAAAGTGTACCCACTAAAAAAGCAGTTTTTGTAATTGGCACATGTTTTGTTAAACCGCCCATAAGAACCATATTTTGACTTTTATCTGGAGAATATCCAACAATAGCTTCCATTGAATGAATAATGGATCCGGATCCTAAAAACAACAATGCTTTTGAATAAGCATGAGTAATCAAATGAAATAAAGCGGCTCGATAAGAGCCCATACCTAGAGCTAACATCATATAACCCAATTGAGACATTGTAGAATAGGCCAAACTTCTCTTAATATCCTTTTGAGCAAGAGCTAAAGTAGCTCCTAATACTACTGTTATTATCCCTATGAAAGCTATTCCATTCATTATGGAAGGTATAACTATGAAAAGAGGAAGAAGTCGGGCTACAAGAAAAATTCCCGCCGCTACCATAGTAGCAGCGTGGATAAGAGCGGAAATAGGGGTAGGCCCTTCCATAGCATCCGGTAACCATACATGAAGGGGGAATTGGGCAGATTTAGCAACTGAACCGCCAAATAACAGGAAGGCGCACAAAGTAACTAATAAAAGATTAACCTCATTATTAGAAATCAAGTTATTGAATATTTCAAACAAATCCCGAAATTCCAAACTACCTGTTATCCAATAAAGACCCAAAATTCCCAATAATAAACAAAAATCCCCTACCCGATTAGTTACAAACGCTTTTTGACAAGCATTTGCCGCAATAGGACGTGTGAACCAAAAACCTATTAATAGATAAGAACACATTCCAACCAATTCCCAAAAAATATAAATTTGTATCAAATTAGAACTAGTAACCAATCCCAGCATTGAAGTATTAAAAAAACTCATATAAGCAAAAAATCTCAAATATCCTTCATCATGAGACATATAATTATCACTGTAAATAAGAACCAGAATTCCAACAGTAGTAATCAATATTGACATAATAGAAGTAAGTGAATCGATCAAGTAGCCAAACTCTAAAGAAAGATCATTATTTATAGTCCAAGACCATACATATTGATAGATAGAACTGTTATTGATTTGATGAATAGACAGATCCACCGAAAAAATCATAACTATACTTAATAATAAAACACTAGGAAAAGCCCACATACGGCGAATATTTTTTGTTGCCGCGGGAAAAAGGAGAAGTCCCACTCCTATTAACATAGGAACTGGAAGTGGAATGAAGGGTATGATCCATGAAAATTGATGTGTATATTCCATACAAAAAAAAAAAAGAAAAAAATGGATTCTTAATGAGTTTTGTTTCTTATTCGCCAATTTTATCTCTTTTGAAAGGGTTCAGTTAATAAAAAAATGAAAATTAAGATAGAAATAGAATTATCTATTGTTCATTATTCTGAATTTTTGTCCAATATTTCCAATAGTTGAAAGTACGAATTGAAAATGGGTCAAATGATATGACCAAATTCCTAGTGAAAAATCTATTTTTTTTTATAGAATAGAAGATTAATAATATTAAGAAATTCAAATTTATAAATTATTATTATACAATAATTTATATCCAGAGAGTGGGGATAAATTATTACACCAAAACTAAAAATATTAGTTTATTTTGATATGAATCATAAAAAACAATCCATCTGATTCAAAAAGATAAGAATTCTTTTTTTGTAGTTTTTGATTGCGAATCATTAATTTGTTTTGGCACTAATTTTTTATTTTCCATTCCAAGAAAAAGACATATATCTTTGGAAAAAGTTTGTAAAAAAGGTTATGATATTCAACAGTTTACTTTAGATAGAAAAAAGGAATTAAGATACATGATTTTTTAAAATCATGTATCTTTTAAACGACCAAGTAGGCGGGATAAAGATAAGGGTTGGGTTCTTAAACTTTTTGATGTATTTTATTCCATGTATAAATCCAATATGACCAAAATAGAACGATATATAATATAAATAGAAAAGGATAGTTTTTTTTGTAAGAATTACATAAACGATTATTAGGAAAAAAAAAGACTATGTTATTTTTACATATGCACATTCCTTATGAAAAGGAGTAGAATAGTATAATTTAGAAAAACAAATAGATAAGATAGATATATGTCTAATCTAATTAAAGAACAATTCATTTTGAACAATAGATGTCTTTCACATCCAACTATAGCAATAAACAAACTAGTCTAATTTTTGAATGGCAGCTCCAAAAAAACGCACTTCTATATCAAAAAAAAGGATTCGGAAAACTATTTGGAAGAAGAAGGCATATTGGGTAGCATTGAAAGCTTTTTCGTTAGCGAAATCTCTTTCTACGGGGAACTCAAAAAGTTTTTTTGTGCAACAAATACAAACATTGGAATAATCTGAATTAGCTGGACTCAAAGAATAGTCTAATTTCAAAAAAGAGTTTCGTATATATATTGAAATCTTTTGAAGATTATTGGTTTTTTGGTGTTTTATATTATATATTAATTATTAATATTTTTTTGGAGAGTTTTTTTTTTAGTTTATATATCTTATAGATATTTTTATACAAACTAAAAATAAAAATGAGATATAAGTAAAAATTTTTATTTGTTAATGTTTTGAACTATTCAATAGAAAATTGACCTCATTTTGTTTTGGAATTGGCTTTTTTTAATTCAAATTCTTTAATGTTTCGTTTTCTGAAATGCAATATTTCTTTCCTAAATTTGATATTTCGGAAAGAAATATTGCATTTGAATCAACTCTTTCAATCTCGACGATTGACTAAAAATCGTTTATTATGATTTCGAGCAAGCCGCTATGGTGAAATCGGTAGACACGCTGCTCTTAGGAAGCAGTGCTAGAGCATCTCGGTTCGAGTCCGAGTGGCGGCATGGCATCTTATTTTCTAAAAGAGTAAGTCCTATAATGAATTCAATGCCCGATTTCCGTTCATATAATTAGGAGATCTTTTTTTTTATATGATATTTTCAACTTTAGAGCATATATTAACTCATATAGCGTTTTCGGTCGTATCAATTGTAATTGCAATTCGTTTGCTAACCTTATTAGTCAATGAAATCGTAGTACTATATGATTCGTCCGAAAAAGGCATGGTAGTAACTTTTTTCTGTATAACGGGATTATTAGTTACTCGTTGGATTTTTTCGGGCCATTTACCATTAAGTGATTTATATGAATCGTTAATCTTTCTTTCCTGGGGTTTTTCCATTTTTCATATAATTCCAGGTTTTGGTTTTAAAAAGCTTAAAAACCATTTAAGCACAATAATAGCACCAAGTGTTATTTTTACCCAAGGCTTTGCTACTTCGGGTCTTTTAACCGAACTGCATGAATCCGGAATATTAGTACCCGCTCTACAATCGCATTGGTTAATGATGCACGTAAGTATGATGGTATTGGGCTATGCAGCTCTTTTATGTGGATCATTATTATCAGTAGCTCTTTTAGTCATTACATTTCGAAAAGTCATAATAAGAAAGATTGGTAAGAACAATAATCTTTTTTTTAATGAGTCATTTTCTTTTGCTGAGATCAAATACATGAACGAAAGAAACAATGTTTTACCAAACACTTCTTTTCCTTCTTATAGAAATTATTACAGGTCTCAATTTATTCAACAATTGGATCGCTGGAGTTATCGTATTATTAGTCTAGGTTTTATCTTTTTAACCATAGGTATTCTTTCGGGAGCAGTATGGGCTAATGAGGCCTGGGGATCATATTGGAATTGGGATCCAAAGGAAACTTGGGCGTTTATTACTTGGACCATATTCGCGATTTATTTACATACTAGAAAAAAGAAAAGATTGGAAGGTGTAAATTCTTCAATAGTGGCCTCTATGGGCTTTCTTATAATTTGGATATGTTATTTTGGGATCAATCTATTAGGAATAGGACTACATAGTTATGGTTCATTTACATCTAATTGAATTAAAATGAGTAAAGGGCCTGACAAATACAAACATAATAAGCATATTAATATTATGCATATTAATACATATTAATTAATACATATTCAAATTAATATTTTAAATGAATATAATATTTATTTAAAATATTAATTTGAATTTCAAAATTTTAATAAAATAAAATACAATAGATAATAAAATAAATAAAATAGAATATAATATTAAGTAAAAGTATAAGAAAACTTCGCATAAACCAAACCGTCGAGAACCCCTTTAAATCAAGTAATGTAGTGATTCAAGGGGTTCTCACAAACACCAAACGTATCCGGTTACAATTCCAATTCATTTTTTTTTTAAGTTAATCTAGAGAAGAAAAAAAGATTTTTTTCATTGTACAATGAACACTATTAAAAAAAAATAAGATTTTTTGCTCTCTTTAATTTTTTGGTTTTAGTCATTTATTCATGAAAACTATCTATAAAAAATTAGATAGAATAGCTTCGACCTTGTCAACTGATAATGAGAAAATGAAATCCGGATAAATACCAATACCTATTACAGGTATAAGG